TAATGTTTGGGTGAGTCACCCAATAATAGCTTTGAAGGCTATAGGTTTTTTTAACCTAAAACATTAAAGAGTAAGGAGTCTTGTTGGAATAATTCCAAAAAGGGAGAGTAAAGTTAAAATTCTGAGAAAGGTAAAGTTTTTTATGGGTTTGTTTTTTTGAAATCACGTTATACTTTGAATAAACAAAGTGAAAGTTCTGAAACATAAACGTGTATAGAAATAAAGAGTAATTAAACTTGAGGAAATAAGAATAATAAGGATTGGAAATCTTGTTTTTAATGTTAAAATGGCTAGTCATTTTGGTAAAAATCCTAGTAAAGGAGGGAGTCCGCCCAGGGAAAGTATATTAATAAAAATAATTGCTTTTTCGTTTATATTTTGAATTATGGAAAGTTGAGAAAAATAATTTAAATTAAAAAATCAGAAGGAGAAACATAGGATAAATCTCGTAAGACAGTATATAAAAAAATATATGAGTCATAATGTTGAATTGAAAAATATTATTCTTCTTATTCATCCTAAATGAGAAATTGAAGAGAAGGCTAGGATTTTTCGTATAGAAGTTTGATTAAAACCGGAGATGGCACCAATAATTGCAGAAAAAAGAGCTATGAAAATTAAACTTTTAGAGTGGAAAAGAATTGAAGGAATAACTAAAGGAGAAATTTTTTGTCATGTTAAGAGTAAAAGAGAATTAACCCAATTTATCCCTTCAAGAACTTCTGGAAACCAGAAATGAAATGGGGCTATACCAAGTTTTGTACAAAGAGCTAATGTAATTAAAATGTTAGATGAAAGAATAAAAAAGGCTCCTCTAAAGAGAAAAAAGAGTATGGATCTAAAAATTACAATTGAAGAAGCGATAGCTTGAATTAAGAAGTATTTAATTGCTGCTTCTCTACTCTTTTTATTGTTTTCTAAGTTAACAATTAAAGGAATAAATGATATAAGATTAATTTCTAGACCTATTCATATTCCAAATAAAGAAGAGGAAGAGATAGAAATACTGGTTCCTAAAATAAGGAAAAATAAATAAATTATTGGAGGAAAATAGAGATTCATTAAAAAGAAGTGTAGTCACTATCGCTGGGGTATGAACCCAGAAGCTTATTTTAGCTTATCTTTTTAAGAAAATTTTTTGATTATTAATAAGAGTAAGAAAATCTTACATTATTCACTCTATCAAAGTGATCCTTTTATCAGGCATCTTATTTAATAATTAGTTTATAGGAACAATGCAATTTGGCTGCATAGGAAGTAGTGTAACTCTACTATTATTAATGTGAAAAGAAAATTTGTAGGTTTAGATTAAGACACACAATAGCTTAATTCAAAGCACTAAACTTTTAATTTAGAGATAAGAAAGACTTTTGTGTGGTAGATAAATAAGGAAAATTTATAAGAGCATATAGAAAATTGTTGAAAATTTTTTAGTGACATAGTACGTATAGAAACAAATATCTTTGAGAAACTGTCAGTTTTGAAAATTTTCTTTTGGGGGGAATTATACTCACTTTTTCTTTTTGGGATTTTGTTAGGCTAATTTGGAGGTTTTATGGTTATATTTTGGAATTTTGTTAGAAATGCTTGCTTTTTTTGACATTGGACGTATATAATAAATTAATACTTAAATTAATATTTTAAATTTTAGGATTAAGTGGAGAGAGAATAAGATAAGGGAGAGAGGTAGAACGTTGAGGTCCGTGTTGTAATTTTAGTTTTTTTGTAAATCTACATGTAAGTTTAAGCTCGAAGTTTTTTTGTATAAATTAGCTTAGGAGATTCTCAGTAGAAAATTTTGGAAATATACTAATGTTTTATCCAGATAACAAATAAGAGGTGGAAAATGGCGTGCCAGCAGCCGCGGTTATACTTCAGCCTTAAATTAAAATGTTTGTACAAAATTGTGTTTTTGAATTGTTATATCAAGGATTTATTTTTATCATAAAGTAGAATTTAGATTTTAAGAAAAAATTGGTAGGAGAAGCATAAGACTTATTTTTGGGACCAGGATTAGATACCCTGTTACTTTTAATAAAATAGTTTTGGAATAATAGTATTAATGAAATTTAACGGATTTGGCGGCAAGATAGCCCCTTAGAGGAACCTGCCCTGTAAACGATGAACCACGAAGAAACATTACTTTTTTTTGAGATCAGTTTGTATATCGCTGTTGTCAGTTAGATTCTAGAGAATATTTTCATTCATGATAAAGTCATTGACTTCAAGTAAAGGTGCAGCTTATAAAAAAGAAAGAGGTGGGTTACATTTAAAAGAATAAAACGGATAAGGTGAATGAAAAAACCTTTGAAGGTGGATTTAACTGTAAAACTTAAGGAAGTTTGGTGGGAGCTCTATCTTGTGTACACACCGCCCGTCGCTCTCTTTTTTAAAACGAGATAAGTCGTAACAAGGTAAGTGTAATGGAAATTGTACTTGTGGGAACAAGCTGTTTAAGCATTTCATTTACACTGAAAAGGTTCTTGTAATTACAAGGTTCTCAATTAATAAAAATGGTTTTATGAAAAGAATTTTAGAGGTATAAAAGTAAGAGTAGTGTTAACGAAAAGAAAGTTTAACTATAGAAAATTAGTACAGAGATGGAAATTGTTGAAAAATATATTGAAAAATTATATAAAAGGATAGTACTTTTTATTAAAGGTACCTTTTGTATTAGTGGTTATCAAATTTATGTTAGAAAATTTTTTCTCGAAAGTAAAAGATCTAAGTTAGTTTGTTAGTTTTTGTGGCAAAAAAATTGAGAAAATTGATTTAGGTATGAAATGTTTGTCGTTTTTACTAATATCTAGTAATTTCAGAAATAAGTTTAGTTTAGATTTTTGAGGGGTTTTTTAATTTTAAGAGATTTTTGATAAGATCTTATATTTTAGGGGATGAGCTCTAAAATAAATTTAAAAGGAAATAAAGGATTAAGTTTTAAATAGGCTTAGAATTGGTCATAAGATAGTGTTATAAGATAAAAATTTAAGGTTATGATTTATTTTTCTTTGAAATTTATGAAATTAAATATGAAATGAAGATAAGATTGAGAATATGATAGCATGAGTAGATGAGAGAAGATTTGGATAAAAATTTGAATTTTACATAGAAATAGGAAAAAAAAATTGTAACAAAAGAGCTCGGCAAAAAAGATTTCCGAATGTTTAGCAAAAACATTTCCTCCTAGTTAGGGGAGGTAAGGCCTGCTCACTGAAATTTAAAGAGCCGCAGTATCCTGACTGTGCTAAGGTAGCATAATCATTAGTCTTTTAATTGGAGACTGGTATGAATGGTTAAACGAGAAATCGACTTTTTTTGTTATAATAATTGAATTTAATTTTTTAGTGAAAAAGCTAAAATATTTCAGAAAGACGAGAAGACCCTATAGAGTTTTATATTTTAGGAAATTTTTTTTTATTAGATTTTTTTGAATAAAATTTTTGATAGTATTTTGTTGGGGCGACATTAAGATAAAAGAAACTCTTTATTTTTAAAACTTTTTTGAAAGAATTGTTTGATCCTTTAAAAAAGATCAAAAGAAAAAATTACCTTAGGGATAACAGCGTAATCTTTTTTGAGAGTTCTAATCGACAAAAAGGTTTGCGACCTCGATGTTGGACTAAAATTTAGGCAGGGTGCAGTAGTTCTGTTTTTAGGTCTGTTCGACCTATAATATTTTACACGATCTGAGTTCAGACCGGCGTAAGCCAGGTTGGTTTCTATCTTCTGATTTTGTTGTATCAGCTTAGTACGAAAGGATTGGTTGATAATAAAAATTATGAAAGAAGAATATTATTAAAATAAATTATAAATTTGGCAGAGAATTGTAATAGACTTAGAATCTAAATATGGGAATTAAAGTTTCTCAATTTATAGTGATATTGGTGATTTATTATATTTTATTGTTAGTTTGTGTTTTAGTTTCTGTAGCTTTTTTGACTCTTTTGGAACGAAAAGTTTTGGGTTATATCCAAATTCGTAAGGGACCTAATAAAGTAGGGGTGAGAGGAATTTTGCAGCCTTTTTCTGATGCGATTAAACTTTTTTCTAAGGAGCAGACTTGGTCTTTAGTCTCAAATTATTTATTGTATTTTTTTTCTCCGGTTTTTATGTTTTTCATGTCATTATTTTTATGGGTAATGATGCCTTTTGGAACTGGGTTTTTTGATTTTGAATTTGGTTTTTTCTTTTTTCTTTGTGTTTTGAGATTAGGTGTTTATCCTCTTATAATTGCTGGGTGGTCTTCTAATTCGAAATATGCCTTATTAGGTGGACTTCGAGCTGTGGCCCAAACTATCTCTTATGAGGTAAGCTTGGCTTTGGTTTTGCTTTCTTTTATTGTTATGGTGGGAGAGTATAGATTGGATGATTTTGTTGAATTTCAGAGTTCTTTTTATTTGATTTTTTTCTTTTATCTTTTATCTCTTGTTTGAGTGGTTTCTTGTTTAGCTGAGATAAATCGCACTCCTTTTGATTTTGCTGAAGGTGAATCTGAATTAGTTTCTGGTTTTAATATTGAATATAGAGCTGGGGGATTTGCTTTATTATTTTTGGGTGAGTATTCAATAATTATTTTAATGAGAACTGTCATAGTAATTTTATTTTTGGGGGGAAGTTTAGATTTGTTATTTTTTTTAAAAGTAGGTTTTTTTATTTCTTTGGTTTTATGATTACGGGGGACTTTCCCTCGATATCGTTATGATAAATTAATGGGTTTAGCTTGGAAAAGAATTTTACCATTTACTTTACATTGTTTATTTATATATATGGGATTCAAAGTTGTTTTGGAAATTCTTTAATTTCCTATTTTGTTTTCTAAGATTTATACAAAATTAAAAGGGAGAAATTCTCGTAGTTAGATTTACAATCTAATGCTTATAACTCGGCCACCTTTTATAAGTGATAACTTGGAATTGTAACTCCACCTTTGCAAGGAGGTATTTTTTTTAAAATATATCACCTAAACTGTTAGAAGATTCGAACTTCTATAAAATGCTTTCAAAGCACCTGCTTCCCCTTCAGCCAAACAGTTAGAAGTAGAAGAATTTTTGAGTTTAAAGATGCTGAAGAAAGTTGAACGGTTATTTTTCTATAATTTTATCTCATAGGAGATTAGCTAGGGGACATGTAAGGAAGAATGAGAAGTAGAAGACTGTTAATAATTGACCAATTACGATGTAAGGGTCTTCTACAGGTATACCTCCAATTCAAGTAAGAAGGATGGCTGTTCTAATGTAAGACCAGAAAAGAAGTTTGGAAATAGGATAAAAAGTTAGACAACGAAAGTTTCTTTTTTGGGAAAGGGGAAGAATAGCAATAATTAGGATAGATATAACTAGGGCGAGAACTCCTCCTAATTTGTTGGGAATGGAACGAAGAATGGCATATGCAAATAAGTAATATCATTCTGGTTTAATATGTTCTGGAGTGACTAATGGGTTAGCTGGAATAAAGTTTTCTGGGTCGCCTAATAAGTAGGGACTTCATAATGTAATTATAAGAAGGAGAAAAAATAGAATTATAAATCCAAAGATATCTTTAAAGGTAAAGTATGGATGAAATGGAATTTTATCTATATTTCCATTTAAGCCTAGAGGGTTGTTTGACCCTGTTTGATGAAGAAAAAGTAGGTGAATTACAGCTATTCCCAAGATTAGAAATGGAACTAAAAAATGGAGGGCAAAAAATCGGGTTAATGTGGCGTTATCAACGGCGAAACCTCCCCATATTCATTCTACTAGTATGGGACCAATATAGGGAATGGCTGAAAATAGATTAGTAATAACTGTTGCTCCTCAAAAAGATATTTGTCCTCAAGGTAAAACGTAGCCAATAAATGCGGCGGCCATAGTTAAAAATAAAATCACAATGCCTGTTATTCATGTATGAAATATTTTATATGAGCCGTAATAAATACCTCGGGAAACATGAAGATAAATACAAATAAAGAAAAACGAAGCTCCGTTAGCGTGAAGGGTTCGAATTAATCATCCTCTGTTAACGTCTCGTATAATATGAACGACTGAAGAAAATGCCAGGCTAATATCTGAAGCAAAATGTATGGCTAGGAATAAACCTGTAACAATTTGGATACCTAGGCATAATCCTAGAAGAGATCCAAAATTTCATATGTAGGAAATGTTTGATGGAGAAGGTAAGTCTACTAATGCCCCATTTATAATTTTGAATAGAGGATGGTTTTTACGTATAGGTTTTGACATTAGATAATTCGTAAGGGGCCTTGATTTATTTTTCTAATTTTTACTACGGTTAAAAGTGTTAAAATAATATAACAGGCTATTAAGAGAGTTACAGGTATAATGGAATAAGAAAATGGTTTGAAAATGGTAAGATTGGAAAATTGTTCTTTGGAGAGGGAGAAGGATTCAGGGTTAAGTGTTTGTTTGGGTTTATTTAGGAAGAAACCTAGAAGTGGGGCGATGAAAAGAGGAAAAAGTATTTTTAAGTTGGGTTTAAATATTTCATTGGAAGCGATATTAGACATGTAGGTAAATAAGATTAATATACCTCCAAGAAAAACCAGAATGAGGGTGTACGAGAATCAAGGAAATTGTGTAATCGAATATATAAAAATAGAAATTAATATGGTTTGGAAGATTAGAACAAAAATTATGGCTAGGGGGTGAAATATAAAAAGGAAAATTAAATTCATTATAAATATTGAAATTATAACAATAATAATCATAGTCTAAGAGGGGTAGTCCTTTTTCTGATTTACAAGACCAGTATTTTGTATAAATTACATAGACCAGAAGATAGTTTAAGAAAAATTTAGGTTTTGGAAATCTAAGATGCCGAAAAGGTTTTTCTGAGTGATAATTTATTTTTATATTTTACCTATATTTTTATTTTTGGTTGGATTTTGAATTTATGTTTCTAAACGTAAGCATTTAATAAATATATTGATTAGTTTGGAATATATTGTTTTATCTATTTTTTTAATAATTATAATAGTAACTTTTATTATAGGTTTAGAAACTTATTTAAGACTAATTTTTTTGGTGGCTTCAGTTTGTGAAGGAAGATTAGGGGTAGGAATTATAGTTGGAATAGTTCGTTCTCATGGATCTGATTACGTATCTAGTTTTAGAGTTTTGAAATGTTAAAATTTTTTTTCTTAATAATAGGGTTAATATTAATATCTTTTTCTAGAGAGTTTATGGCATATTTTCTTTATTTTATTTTGTTGTCTTTGGGTTGGTTAATATATTATAGAGGAAATATTGTTAGACAGTCTTTTTTAGGTTTGGATACTTTGAGATGATTTTTAATTTTGTTAACTTTTTGAATTATTATATTGATACATCTGTCTAGACATGGATATAAATTATATAATTTTTATTATCAAAAATTTTGTTTTGTTTTAATGTTTATAATAATTCTCTTATTTCTTACTTTTAGAACGTTGGATATATTATCTTTTTATATTTTTTTTGAGGGATCTCTTATTCCGATTTATTTGTTAATTATTGGTTGGGGATATCAGCCTGAACGTTTGCAGGCAGGCATTTATTTATTATTATACACTATTTTTGCTTCTTTACCTTTATTAGTTTCTATTATTTTTATGGGAGAATTTTTAGGTGGGTATAATTTTTCTATACTAAATTTTTCTTTTGAAACAATACATAGAATAAATTTTTGGTTCTTTTTTTCTATTTTTGCTTTTTTAGTAAAATTGCCTGCCTTTTATGTTCATTTGTGACTTCCTAAGGCCCATGTTGAGGCTCCTGTAGCGGGGTCTATGATATTGGCTGGTGTTTTATTAAAATTAGGATGTTATGGAATAATGCGTCTAATAGGATTTTTTGAAGGAAAAGTAAATTTTTTGAGAAGAATACTAGTTTCCCTAGGTTTATTAGGAGGAATTATAGTAAGATTTATTTGTTTGCGTCAAGTAGATTTAAAGGCTTTAATTGCTTATTCATCAGTAAGACATATAGGGTTAGCATTAGGGGGATTGGGAAGATGAGGATTATGAGGATACAGATCATGTTTGTATACATGTGTGGCTCATGGTTTATGTTCTTCCGGTCTTTTTTTTCTTTCGGGAGTAGTTTATGAGCGGAGAGGGTCTCGGAGAATTTTAATCAATAAGGGTATACTAGAAATAATGCCTAGAATATCTTTTTGGTGATTTATATATTGTATTGGGAATATAGCTGCCCCTGTTGTTTTAAATTTAGTAGGTGAGTTGGGTTTAATTGGGAGAATTTTGAGATTTAGTTTTTTTTCTATATTATTTTTGATATTTTTTTCTTTTATGGGGGCGTGTTATAGACTTTATCTTTTTTCTTCTACTCAGCATGGAATATATTTTTCTGGAATTCGTTCTTTATCGGATGGCCTAGTGCGGGAATATTTGATTCTTTTTTTACATTTTTATCCTTTATTTTTTTTAATTTTGGAGGTAGATATAATGACTTTTTGTTCAAATAGTTTAAAAAAAATTTAAGTTTGTGGTACTTAAGATGTAAGGGTTTACTTTGGACAATGTTTGTGTTAAGAATATGAAACTTGATCTTTATATTTTTTTTTACTTTTTCTTTTATTTTGTTTTTTTTAAGATTAGTTATGTTAAGAAAGTCTTTCAGATTGTACGTGGATTGAAGAATTTTTTCTTGGGGAGGGAGAGATGTAAATTTTGTTTTTTTGTTTGATTGGGTCTCTTTTATATTTTTATCTTTTGTTTTATTTATTTCCGGGAGAGTTTTTTATTATAGGGGGGAATATATAGAGGGAGAAATTAATAATTCCCGTTTTATTTATTTATTGGCTGGTTTTGTAGGTTCTATAGGGCTTTTAATTTTGAGTCCGAATTTGATTAGAATTCTTTTAGGTTGGGATGGTTTAGGTTTGGTTTCTTATTGTTTGGTAATTTTTTATCAAAATTATAAATCTTTAAATGCCGGAACTTTAACGGTTTTGTCAAATCGTGTAGGGGATGTTTTAATTTTGCTTGGCATTGCTTACATAATTAATTTTGGAGACTGAAGTTTTGTGGCTTGAATAGGAGAAAGAAGTAGAATGGTATTAGTAGGGATTTTAGTTTTATTAGCTTCATTAACTAAGAGTGCTCAAATTCCTTTTTCTGCTTGACTTCCTGCGGCTATAGCTGCCCCTACTCCTGTTTCTTCTTTAGTTCATTCTTCAACTTTGGTTACTGCCGGAGTATATTTAGTGATTCGTTTGGGTTGGGTTTATGATTTTTGAATAAATGATTTTTTAATAGTTCTTTCGGTTTTAACCATATTTATAGCTGGGCTAGGGGCGTGTTTTGAATTTGATTTAAAAAAAATTATTGCTCTTTCAACCCTAAGTCAACTTGGATTAATAATATATAGTTTATCTTTAGGGTTGGTGAAGGTGGCTTTATTTCATTTGTTAATACATGCCTTATTTAAGGCCTTACTTTTTATAAGAGCAGGGTGTATTATTCATGGTTTTAAAGGTTGACAGGATATCCGAATGATAGGAAATATGATAATTTCTTTACCTTTTATTAGTTCCTGTTTTGTTGTTTCCAATTTGGCTTTGGCAGGAATACCTTTTTTAGCTGGTTTCTATTCCAAGGATTTAATTTTGGAACTTTCTCTGATGGGGGAGTTAAATATTTTAAGTTTATTTTTATTGTTTTTTTCTACTGGTTTAACTGTAGCCTATACATTTCGTTTAATTTATTATATAGAACGACGAGACTATGTTTTAGGTGGATCTGGAAATTTGAGAGATGGGTGAGGTGTAATGGTAAAATCTTGTAGAGGTTTAGTGGTTTTTTCAGTCTTTTTCGGGGCTTTAACCTCTTGGTTAGTGATGGATACAGCTTGCGTAGTTTTGCCATATGGTTTAAAAAACTTAACTTTAACTGTTTGTTTATTAGGCTCATTATTTGGATTTTTTATATCTCAATCATCTTTTTATTTTTTGAAAATAAAATTTTCTTTCTTAGTTTGATTTAGAGGCTCAATATGATTTTTACCTTATTTGTCTTCTCAACCTTTAGTATACTTGCCTTTAAAATTAGGAGGGGAGATTGTAAAGTTTGGAGATATGGGATGACTGGAACTTTTGGGTGGTCAGGGTTTAAGAACCTATATTCAGAAGGTTTCTTCAAATATACAACTTTTTGGGATGAATTCATTGAAGGTATATATTTTATTAATCTGAATTTTAATTTGTCTTGTAATATTTTTTTAGATTAAAGTAGCTCAAAAAGAGTATTGCATTGAAGCTGCAAAGGTGACTAAATAGTCTTTTAATATGTGTAAAAAATAGAAAGAAAATGTTACATATGTTTGCAAGACTTACAGTTAGCAGCTGTAAGGGGTTTCATTTTCTTATCTCGAGAAAAAGTATTTCTTCTCTTCAACGAAAATGAAGTGTGTTAGATACACTACCGGGATTAAAGTAGGACGAATATATCATCAACTTTTGATTGCAGGTCAAATATTTAAGAAACTTCTACTTTCTTAATTAAAGTTTACACTTATCTAATCATTAACAGTGATTTTGCTTGCTTAGCTATAATTAAAGAGTAAGGGTAAATAAACCAAGGATCGGGTCGAAACCGATAGCAAAACTTCGCTTCTTACTCAAGTAATTCAGTCCAATGTTCTTTCTTTTCATTCATAGAAAAGACCTAAAGTGACGGCAAAAAGGAATCTTCCCCCTGCTCCCATTCAAATTAGGGGGGGAGAAGAGTTGGAAATAATGCCTAAGGGAAGGAGAATAGAAATTTCGATATCAAAAATTAGGAATACGATAGCAATTAAGAAAAATCGAATAGAAAATGGAATTCGGGAAGTATTTTTAGGGTCGAATCCACATTCGAAGGGAGAGGCTTTTTCGCGATCTAAAATTGTTTTCTTTGAAAATAAAGTTGAAAGTAAAATTAATAATGTTCTAATAATAACAGAAATAAAAAAACCTAAAAATAAGAGTTTAATTGCTTAATCCTAAGTGTTTGGACCTATAGATTGGAAGTCTATAATACTTTTTATACTAATTAAGCATCCTCCTCATCAATAGATAGAAACATAAAGGAATAATCAAACTACGTCAACAAAATGTCAGTACCAGGCTGCGGCTTCAAATCCAAAATGATGGGTAGCTGAAAAATGGAATTTTATTATTCGATAAAGACAGATAGATAGAAATGTTGATCCAATAATTACGTGTAATCCATGGAATCCTGTAGCTACAAAGAAAGTAGATCCGTAAACGGCTTCAGCAATTGAGAATGGGGCTTCTATATATTCATAGGCTTGGAGAGCTGTAAAGTAGACACCTAAGATAATGGTAATTATAAGGGCTTGTGTAGCTTGGGTATGATTTCCATTTATAAGGGCATGGTGGGATCATGTAATAGTAACCCCAGATGCGAGAAGAATAGCCGTATTAAGAAGAGGAATTTGGAATGGATTAAATGGAATAATACCTGCAGGGGGTCATTGTGTTCCAATTTCGACTGATGGGGCCAAACTAGCATGAAAGAAAGCTCAAAAGAAAGAAATAAAAAAGAAAATTTCTGATACAATAAAAAGAATTATCCCTCAGCGGAGATTGGTAATAACTGAGGAGTTGTGAAGGCCTTGAAGGGTGCCCTCTCGGGCAATGTCTCGTCATCATTGGAAAGATGAGATGGAAACAATAAATAGGCCTAGGAGAAGAATGTGTAAGGAATTATAATGAAACCAGTAGGAAAGTCCTGAAGTTAGAGTTAAGGCTCCAATTGAGGCGGTAAGAGGTCAAGGTCTTATATCAACTAAGTGAAAAGGGTGATGAGAATGAGTTGTCATTATACTTCTCTAGCGTATAGGGTTGAAAGTGTTGCAAATACATAGGCTTGAATTACTGCTACGGCTGCTTCAAGAGTTATGAGAGCAAATTGGGCTATTGTAACGGTAGCAATAATAATAATTCTGTTATTTACTATTCTTTCTCCTAGAAGAATTAAGAGGAGATGACCTGCAGTTAAGTTAGCGGCTAATCGTACAGAAAGAGTAATAGGTCGAATAATATTTCTAATGGTTTCAATTAGAACTATAAAGGGTATAAGAATAATAGGAGTTCCTAGGGGGACTAAATGCGCAAATATGTGGTTTGTATTATTGATTCATCCATAGAGTATAAATATTACTCAAATGGTTAAGGCTATCGAAAGAGTCATGGCAATATGGGCTGTTCTTGTAAAGGTATAAGGTATAAGGCCAAAAATATTATTAATTAGAATAAATATAAAAAGTACGTTAAAGAAAATAATATTTTTATATCTTTTAAACAAGGGAATAAACTCTTTGGTAATGTAGGAGACTAATTCTCTATATAGAAAACTAGATTTAGAAAAACTAGTTCAATATAAAGGGAAAAATACAGTAAGAAATAAGAATATTGCTATTCAATTTAATTGTAAGGAAAATGAGGAAGATATGGGGTCAAAAGATGAAAATAAATTTGTTATCATAATCAATTAGAAGAAATTTTTCTTTGATGCTCTTTTTGAGACTCTGGACTTGTTGGGGAGTTTCCAAAATATATTATTGAAAGAAGAACTAGTATTAGAGAAAAGGTTATAACTATAATTAAAGCTCATATAATGGGAGATATGTGAGGGATAGAAAATTACTGAAAAAGTAACTTCAGCATGACAAGCTGATATTATAGATATTAACTAAATTTTCTATTCAAAATTGTTAATTCAGTTTAGAAAAGAGTTTATAGAAACACTTTCAACGACAATTGGTATAAAGCTGTGATTTGCTCCACAAATTTCAGAACATTGTCCGAAAAATAAACCTGGACGGTTAACTAAGAATGTGAGTTGATTTAATCGTCCAGGAACTGCATCTGCTTTAACGCTAAGAGAAGGGACAGTTCAAGAGTGAATAACATCTGTAGATGAAACTAAGATACGAACGTAGGTGTTTATAGGGACTACTATTCGGTTATCAACTTCAATTAATCGAAATTCTTCGTCTTTAAGATCTTTTGTAGGAATTATATAAGAGTCAAATTCGATATCCAGGAAGTCAGAATATTCATATGATCAATATCATTGATGACCCATAGATTTAATTGTAAGAGAAGGATTATCATATTCATCTAAGAGGTAAAGAAGATGTAAAGATGGGAGAGCAATAAAAATCAATAATAAGGCGGGAACTACCGTTCAAATTACCTCGATTAGGTGACCCTCAAGTAGAAACCGGTCGATAAATTTGTTTCTAAATATTGTTAAGATAATATAACCAACTAGTGTAGTAACCAAAGTTAATACTAATATTGTGTGGTCATGAAATATAATTAGTTCTTCTATTAAGGGTGATGCTCTGTCTTGGAAGCTGAGTTGAGATCATGTTGACATTATTTCTGAAAAAAGGATTTAAACCTTTTTAGGTAGATCTTAAATCTACAGCACTAATCTGCCACATCAGAATTTATCGAATAGTGAATTGAGGAAGTTCGTCGTAACTATGAAAGTGGGGAGGAGTAGTGTGGGCTCATTCTAGGTTGGAAGATAAATTAGGACTAAAAATAGTAGGTCGTTGAGCTACTATAGCTTCTCAAACAATATAGACAAATCCGAGAGTTCTAATTAATGAAAGGGTTGAACCTACAGAAGAAACTACGTTTCAAGTAGTGAAGGCATCAGGGTAGTCTGAGTATCGTCGAGGTATACCTGCTAGACCTAAAAAGTGTTGAGGGAAGAAAGTTACATTAACTCCAACAAATATAGATCCAAAATGGATTTTTAATCATTTAGGTTTTATTGTAATACCGGTAAGAAGGGGAAATCAATAAACTGCTCCTGCTATAATTCCAAATACAGCTCCTATAGAGAGGACATAATGGAAGTGGGCAACTACGTAATAAGTGTCGTGAAGAACAATATCTAAAGATGAATTTGCTAGAACTACTCCTGTAACTCCTCCTACAGTAAATAGAAAGAGAAATCCTAAAGCTCACAAGAGAGGAGGGCTGTAGGAAAATTGTGATCCATGAAGGGTTCCAAGTCAGCTAAAGACTTTAATTCCTGTGGGAACAGCAATAATTATAGTAGCTGATGTAAAATAAGCTCGTGTATCAACATCCATTCCTACAGTGAACATATGGTGAGCTCAAACTACAAATCCAAGAATTCCAATGGCAATTATAGCGTAAATTATTCCTAGGGTTCCAAAGGATTCTTTTTTTCCTCTTTCTCTTGCTACGATGTGGGAAATTATGCCAAAAGCTGGGAGAATTAAAATGTATACTTCTGGATGGCCAAAAAATCAAAATAGGTGTTGATAAAGAATAGGATCTCCACCTCCTGTCGGATCAAAAAAAGAGGTGTTCAAATTTCGATCTGTTAAGAGTATAGTAATAGCTCCTGCTAAAACTGGAAGAGACAAAAGAAGAAGAATAACAGTAATAAAGACGCTTCAAACAAATAAAGGTAAACGATCGAAAGTTAAAGTTTCAGATCGTATATTAATAACGGTAGACATAAAATTGATTGCTCCTAAAATTGATGATGCTCCTGCTAGGTGAAGAGAAAAAATTGAAAGATCTACTGAAGCTCCTGAATGAGCAATATTTCTTGATAAAGGAGGATAAACTGTTCATCCTGTTCCTGCTCCTGCTTCTACTAGAGATCCTCTAATTAAAAGTATAAGAGCGGGAGGAAGAAGCCAGAAACTTATATTATTTAGTCGTGGAAAGGCCATGTCTGGGGCTCCTAACATAAGGGGTAGAAGTCAATTTCCAAATCCTCCAATTATAATAGGTATAACTATGAAGAAAATTATAATGAAAGCGTGAGCTGTAACAATTACATTGTAGATTTGGTCATCTCCAATTAATCTTCCTGGTTGACCAAGTTCTGCTCGAATAAGAACTCTTAGTGCCGTTCCTACTATGGCAGATCAAGCTCCAAAAATTAAATATAAGGTACCAATATCTTTATGATTTGTAGAAAACAATCATTGTCGCGATTTAAT